TATGGAAAGAGATCGTATTTAATTTTGCAGCAGTGGACGTTTTGGATAAAACAGTAGAAATTAGCAAATAAATTAGCAGGAAATAAAGAAGGATAAGGAGAAAGAACTCAAGTAATTATCCTTCGTTCTCTTAATTGAATTACAATTAAACTCGGCCCAATCTTTTACTAAAAGGATTGAGCCGAATACAACTAAGATTCTATTGCATATATTTTTATCAAGATTTGAAATACAAAATCTAGAAAACTAAATAAAAATCTAAGACTCAAATCTTTCTGTTGTTGTCTTGGATCCACAATTAATTCTACGGATCCTTAGGATTGGTATATTCTTTTCTATCCTGTAGTTTGTAGTTTCTCTGAATCAAGCCAAGTATTACAACTCTTTTTACCCATCCTGTATATTGTCCCCTTGTTCCATAATTTATTACTTATTCTTAGATTTTAGATTGTTAGATTAGTTAGTGATTAGATATTAGTATTAGATAGTATTAGACGGGATTTTACGAATTTGTTTTTTATTTCTTTATAGGAGAGGACAAATCTCTTTTTTTTCGATGCGAATTTGACACGACATAGGAGAAGCCGCCCTTTATCAAAAATTCTATTCTTTTTAATAATAAAAACAGGGGGTTCCAACATATTAATATATAGTGAAGTGTTCCCCCACCCCAGATTCAGAACTTTTTTTCAATACTCACAATCCGTATTAGTTAATAATCCTAGTGATTGGATTTCTATGCTTAGTCTGATAGGAAATAAGATATTCAAATAAATAATTTTCTAGCGAATGACTATTCATCTATTGTATTTTCATGCAAATTAGGGGGCAAGAAAACTCTATGGAAAGATGGTGGTTTAATTCGATGTTGTTTAAGAAGGAGTTTGAACGCAGGTGTGGGCTAAATAAATCAATGGGCAGTCTTGGTCCTAGTGAAAATACCAGCGAAGATCTAAATTTAAAAGTGAAAAACATTCATAGTTGCAGTAATGTTGATTATTTATTCAGGGTTAAAAACATTCGGAATTTCATCTCTGATGACACTTTTTTAGTTAGTGATAGGAATGGAGACAGTTATTCCATGTATTTTGATATTGAAAATCAGATTTTTGAGATTGACAACGATTATTCTTTTCTGAGTGAACTAGAAAGTCTGAGTGAACTAGAAAGTGCTTTTTATAGTTATCGAAACTCGAGTTATCTGACTAATGGATTTAGGGGCGAAGATCCCTACTATAATTCTTCCATGTCTTACATGTATGAGACTCAATATAGTTGGAATAATCACATTAATAGTTGCATTGATAATTATCTTCAGTCTCAAATCTGTATAGATACTTCCATTATAAGTGGTAATGAGAATTACGGTGACAGTTACATTTATAGGGCTATTTGTAGTGGTGAAAGTCGAAATAGTAGTGAAAACGAGGGTTCCAGTAGACGAACTCGCACAAAGGGCAGTGATTTAACTATAAGAGAAAGTTCTAATGATCTCGAGGTAACTCAAAAATACAAGCATTTGTGGGTTCAATGCGAAAATTGTTATGGATTAAATTATAAGAAATTTTTGAAATCCAAAATGAATATTTGTGAACAATGTGGATATCATTTGAAAATGAGTAGTTCGGATAGAATTGAACTTTTGATTGATCCGGGTACTTGGGATCCTATGGATGAAGACATGGTCTCTCTGGATCCCATTGAATTTCAGTCGGAGGAGGAGCCTTATAAAGATCGTATTGATTCTTATCAAAGAAAGACAGGATTAACCGAGGCTGTTCAAACAGGCCTAGGCCAACTAAACGGCATTCCCGTAGCAATTGGGGTTATGGATTTTCAGTTTATGGGGGGTAGTATGGGATCCGTAGTCGGAGAGAAAATCACCCGTTTGATTGAACACGCTGCCAATCAAAAATTACCTCTTATTATAGTGTGTGCTTCTGGGGGGGCGCGCATGCAGGAAGGAAGTTTGAGCTTGATGCAAATGGCTAAAATCTCGTCTGCTTTATATGATTATCAATTAAATAAAAAATTATTTTATGTACCAATCCTTACATCTCCGACAACTGGTGGAGTGACAGCTAGTTTTGGTATGTTGGGGGATATCATTATTGCCGAACCCAATGCCTACATTGCATTTGCAGGTAAAAGAGTAATTGAACAAACATTGAATAAAACAGTACCCGAAGGTTCACAAGCAGCTGAATACTTATTCCAGAAGGGTTTATTCGACCTAATTGTACCACGTAATCTTTTAAAAAGCGTTCTGAGTGAGTTATTTAAGCTCCACGCCTTTTTTCCTTTGAATCAAAAGTCAAGCAAAATAAAAATCAAGTAGAGCACTAAGTTCAATTATTTTTTTTGTGTTTGTAGCAAAAAGTAGTTAGTTTATCGGAATCAAAGTAAATAAGATAATAATGGCCTTTTCTTTGGTGATCGAAGATCGAATTGTAGAAAGAATTAAAACGAAAGTTGAGTATAGCTCTTTTTTTTTACCTAT